AATGAAGTGCCTGATAAAAGGATTACAGTGATAGAGTAAATTATGTAAAAATATTTACCTTCATTATATTCAGTAGATTTAAACTACTTCTAAAAGTATCAAAAACTTTCGTGCCTCATACACTTAAATATAAATTATTAAAAAGGTAAGCTAATTAAAGCTAATGGGTTCATACCCCGTAAATAGGATAGACCTCCTTTTTAATTTTTAAAAATCCTTCAAAAATTTTATTTTTAAGAACTTTAATTATAGGTACTTTAATCTCAGTTTCTTCATCATCATGATTGGGTGTATGAATAGGTTTAGAAATTAACTTATTATCATTTATTCCTTTAATATCAAATACCAAAAATATTTTAACTACAGAAGCATCATTAAAATACTTTCTTGTCCAAGCTATTGCTTCATCTTTATTATTATTTTCTCTTATTATAATATTTTTAATATCTAATATAATTACTATAGTAGATGATCAAGTATTTTTATTAATAATTAGATCTGCCTTATTATTAAAAATAGGGGCTGCACCTTTTCATTTTTGATTTCCAGGTATTATAGAAGGATTAAATTGATTAAATAATTTCATTTTAATAACTTGACAAAAAATTGCTCCATTAATATTATTATCTTATGTTATCAAAATAAATATTTTCTTCTCAACAATTATTGTTTTATCAATTACAATTGGATCATTAGGGGGATTAAATCAAACATCATTACGAAAATTAATAGCTTATTCATCAATTAATCACTTAGGATGGATAATTGCAGCTATAATTACAGGAGAAAATTTATGAGAATTATATTTTCTAATTTATACTTTTTTAAGAGCCTCAATTATTTTTATATTTAATACTTTTCAAAATTTTCATATTAACCAAAATTTCCTTATGATAAATAATGATCCTACAATTAAATTCTGTCTATTTTCCCTCTTACTCTCATTAGGGGGATTACCTCCTTTTTTAGGATTTTTACCTAAATGATTAATTATTCAATCCATAGCAGAATTAAACAATTTATTAATTGTTACTTTAATAGTAATTACTACACTTATCACATTATTTTACTATTTACGAATTACATTTACAGCATTTCTTTTCTCCTATACAGAAATTAAATGAAATTATAATTACTATTATAATAATCAATTTTATATTTCAATTTTATCATTTACTACAATTTCATCCTTAGGATTGATATTTAGATCTTTGATTTTCAATCTAATATAAGGTTTTAAGTTAATTAAACTAATAGCCTTCAAAGCTATAAATAAAATATGAATTTTAAACCTTAGTAGTCTTACTACTCCTTTAGAATTGCAGTCTAATATCATTTATGACTATAAGGTAATGATAAAAGAGATTAATCTCCTAAATAAATTTACAATTTATCGCCTATAACTCAGCCATTTTACCGCAACAATGACTTTTTTCAACTAACCATAAGGATATTGGAACATTATACTTTATTTTTGGAGCTTGAGCTGGAATAGTAGGAACTTCTTTAAGAATATTAATTCGTGCTGAATTAGGACAACCCGGATATTTAATTGGCGATGATCAAATTTATAATGTTATTGTAACCGCTCATGCTTTTGTAATAATTTTTTTTATAGTAATACCTATTATAATTGGAGGATTCGGAAATTGATTAGTACCTTTAATATTAGGTGCACCAGATATAGCATTTCCTCGTATAAATAATATAAGATTTTGATTATTACCTCCATCACTTTCTCTTTTATTAGCTAGTAGTTTAGTAGAAAATGGAGCTGGTACAGGTTGAACTGTGTACCCCCCACTTTCAGCTAATATTGCTCATGCCGGAGCTTCTGTAGATTTAGCAATTTTTTCACTCCACTTAGCTGGTATTTCATCTATTTTAGGTGCAGTTAATTTCATTACAACAACAATTAATATACGAGCTCCAGGAATATCATTAGATCAAACACCATTATTTGTTTGAGCTGTTGGTATTACTGCTCTTTTATTACTTCTTTCATTACCTGTTTTAGCTGGAGCTATTACAATATTATTAACTGATCGAAATTTAAATACTTCTTTTTTTGATCCAGCAGGAGGTGGAGATCCAATTTTATATCAACATTTATTTTGATTTTTTGGTCATCCAGAAGTTTATATTCTAATTTTACCAGGATTTGGTATAATTTCTCATATTATTAGTCAAGAAAGCGGAAAAAAGGAAGCTTTCGGAACATTAGGAATAATTTATGCAATATTAGCTATTGGACTTCTAGGTTTTGTAGTTTGAGCACATCATATATTCACTGTAGGAATAGACGTTGATACACGAGCATATTTTACTTCAGCAACAATAATTATTGCTGTTCCAACTGGAATTAAAATTTTTAGATGATTGGCTACACTTCATGGAACACAATTCAATTATAGACCTTCATTACTTTGAGCTTTAGGATTTGTATTTTTATTCACTATTGGTGGTTTAACAGGTGTAGTTTTAGCTAACTCATCAATTGATATTATTTTACATGACACCTATTATGTGGTTGCTCATTTTCATTATGTTTTATCAATAGGAGCTGTATTTGCTATTATAGCCGGATTTGTTCAATGATACCCCTTATTTACCGGTTTATCATTAAATCCTAAATGACTTAAAATTCAATTTACAATTATATTTGTAGGAGTAAATTTAACTTTCTTTCCTCAACATTTTTTAGGTCTTGCTGGTATACCTCGACGTTATTCAGACTATCCTGATGTTTATACTTCTTGAAATATTGTTTCAACTCTGGGTTCTACAATTTCATTTATTGGAATTATTTTACTCATTTTTATTATTTGAGAAAGTATAATTTCCAACCGTACAATTTTATTTTCCCTAAATATAGTAAGTTCTTTAGAATGATATCAAAATTTACCTCCTGCAGAACATAGTTATTCTGAATTACCTATATTAACTAATTTCTAATATGGCAGATAAGTGCAGTAGATTTAAGCTCTACATATAAAGAATATACTTTTATTAGAACCCATGGCAACATGATCAGATTTAAATTTACAAAATTGAGCCTCACCTTTAATAGAACAATTAATTTTCTTTCATGATCATACATTAATAATTCTATTAATAATTACCGTTTTAGTTGCTTATATTATAGCAACATTATTTTTTAATAAATATACTCATCGATATTTATTAGAAGGTCAAACTATTGAAGTAATTTGAACAATTTTACCAGCAGTAACACTTATTTTTATTGCATTACCATCATTACGACTTCTTTATTTATTAGATGAATCTATAGACCCTATTATCACAGTAAAAACTGTAGGACATCAATGATATTGAAGTTATGAATATACTGATTTTGTAAATCCTCATGAATTTGATTCATACATAATTCCTTATAATGAAATAACAAAGGATGGATTTCGATTATTAGATGTTGATAACCGTACAGTATTACCATTAAATACTCAAATTCGAATATTGGTTTCTGCAGCTGATGTACTTCATTCTTGAACAGTTCCTGCTATAGGAGTTAAGGTTGATGCAACCCCAGGACGATTAAATCAAACAAGATTTTTTATAAACCGACCTGGATTATATTACGGTCAATGTTCAGAAATCTGCGGAACAAATCATAGATTTATACCTATTGTCTTAGAAAGTGTAAATACTAAAACTTTTATTAATTGAATTCTTAATGCTTAATCACCAGATGACTGAAAGTAAGTAATGGTCTCTTAAACCATTTTATAGTAATTAACGTTTACTTCTGATGAAGAAATTAGTTAAAAAATAACATTAGTATGTCATTCTAAAATTATTAATATATTAATATTTCTTTATTCCTCAAATAGCCCCTATAAGATGATTATTTTTATTTTCAATATTTTCAATTGCATTAATCTTATTTACCATTATTAATTATTTTTTTACAATTTATCAACCAATTTCTTCATCAGAAGAAACATCTTTACCAAAAATTTCATTAAACTGAAAATGATAACAAATCTTTTTTCTGTATTTGATCCTTCTACTAATATTATAAATTTATCTCTCAATTGATTAAGAACATTTTTAGGAATAATAATTTTACCTCTCATTTATTGAATAACTCCATCACGACATAGTTTAATTTGATTTTCCATTATTAAAACTCTACATAATGAATTCAAAACTTTAATTGGACCTTCAGGACATAATGGAAGAAGATTTATATTCATTGCATTATTTTCTTTAATTTTATTTAATAATTTTTTAGGTTTATTCCCATATGTTTTTACAAGATCAAGTCATCTTTCTATAACTCTTGCATTAGCTTTACCTCTTTGATTTAGATTTATAATTTATGGTTGAATTAATCACACCCAACATATATTTGCACATTTAGTACCTCAAGGAACTCCTGCTGCTTTAATACCATTTATAGTATGTATTGAAACAATTAGTAATGTAATTCGTCCTGGAACTTTAGCTGTACGATTAGCAGCTAATATAATTGCTGGTCACTTATTACTAACTTTATTAGGAAATACAGGACCCTCATTATCATTATCACTTCTTTCATTATTAATATTTGCACAAATTGCTTTATTAACTTTAGAATCAGCAGTTGCAATAATTCAATCTTATGTATTTGCAGTATTAGCCACATTATATTCTAGAGAAGTAAACTAATGACTACACACTCTAATCATCCATTTCATTTAGTAAATCCAAGACCTTGACCATTAACTGGTGCAATTGGAGCCCTTGTAACTGCCGCAGGTCTAGTAAAATGATTCCATCAATTTAATAATTCCTTATTATTCCTTGGAACTCTAATCACAATTTTAACAATAATTCAATGATGACGAGATATCACTCGTGAAGGAACTTATCAAGGACTTCACACCCTTTCAGTAAATTATGGACTACGTTGAGGTATAATTTTATTTATTATTTCAGAAGTATTTTTCTTCATTTCATTTTTCTGAGCTTTCTTTCATAGAAGATTATCTCCTAATATTGATTTAGGAGCAATATGACCTCCTACAGGAATCCAACCCTTTAATCCTTTACAAATTCCACTTTTAAATACAGCTATTCTTTTAGCTTCAGGTGTCACTGTAACATGAGCTCATCATAGTTTAATAGAAGGAAATTATAGACAAACAACTCAAGGATTATTCTTCACAATTATTTTGGGTATTTATTTCTCTATTTTACAAGCTTATGAATATATTGAAGCTCCTTTTACAATTGCAGATGCTTCATATGGATCAACATTCTTTATAGCAACAGGATTCCATGGACTCCATGTATTAATTGGTACAACATTTTTATCAATTTGTTTAATACGACATCTAATATGTCACTTCTCACCTAATCATCATTTTGGATTTGAAGCTGCAGCTTGATATTGACATTTTGTTGATGTAGTATGACTTTTCTTATATATTTCAATTTATTGATGAGGTAGATATTTATTTAGTATATTATGTACATTTGACTTCCAATCAAAAAGATTGATAAAAATCAAAATAAATAATCTGAATTATATATATTATATCAATTATTTCAATTGCTTTAGCTATAATTGTTATAACTCTAGCTTCAGTACTTTCAAAAAAATCAATTAATGATCGAGAAAAAAGTTCACCATTTGAATGTGGTTTTGATCCTAAAAGTTCCGCTCGACTTCCCTTTTCTTTACGATTTTTTCTAATTGCAGTTATTTTCTTAATTTTTGATGTAGAAATTGCATTACTATTACCTGTTACTATTATTATACAATCTTCAAATATTGTTTCATGAACTACAGTAAGAATATTTTTTTTATTTATTTTATTAATTGGATTATTTCACGAATGAAATCAAGGTGCTCTAGAATGAGCTTATTAATTCATAGGGTTGTAGTTAATTATAACATTTGATTTGCATTCAAAAAGTATTGATATTCAATCTACCTTAAATAAGAAGCGATAAATTGCAATCAATTTCGACTTGATCTTAGATGATTTCATCCTTATTTATAGTGAAACCAATTTAGTATTAATTGAAACCAAAGAAGCGGTATATTACTGTTAATAATATTAGTGAAATTTATTTCCAATTAAGCAGAAATGTGAGGATCAAATTAAAGCTGCTAACTTTTTATTTAAATGGTTTAACTCCATTAACATTTCTATTTATATAGTTTAAAAATAAAACAATACATTTTCATGGTATAAATAATAATTAATTATTTATAAATATATTTAAAAATTAATCAATTTCCTTAACATCTTCAGTGTCATGCTCTACATATAAGCTATTTAAATACAACAATAATATAATTAAAATAATAAATCACAAAATAAAACTAATTAAATATATTTTAATTCTATTATTTTGTCATCATTGAACTATAATAGAATATTCCACAGATCTCTTATAAATTATTTGACCACCTCAATCCTCTCTTCATCCTTGATCAAATGATTTATACACTTTTCTACCTAATATTAAGGGTAAATAATTAACTCCATAAGTCGAAATAAAAGGTATAAATCACATTGAACCAACAAAACTTGAAATTATATACAATTTTAATGACCGTAAATTATAAGATAAAGAAAACTTAGATAATTCATAACCCAATCAACCTCCAAGTACTCTAACAATTAATGCTAAAGTTTTTAATCATAATGGTAAACAAATTATAGAAGGAGAAGGAAATAAAACCCAACTTAATATACAACCCCCTATAATTGCCATCATTATTAAAGTTATTATACCCTTTAATATAATTCAAGCCTCATCATTTAAAGGATGTAAACAAGTAGAATTAAAATCCCCTGTTATTGAATAATAAACTAATCGAAAAGAATAACATACAGTTAATCCTGTAGAAAAAAAATACAAAAAAAAACTAAATAAATTTAAATAAGATAAAGAAACAACTTCCAAAATTAAATCCTTTGAATAAAATCCTGCTAAAAAAGGTATTCCACATAAAGCTAAATTAGAAACATTAAAACAAATTACAGTTAAAGGCATTTGAATACATAAACCCCCTATAAAACGAATATCCTGAGAATTTTTCATATTATGAATAACAGATCCAGCACATATAAATAACAAAGCCTTAAATAATGCATGTGTTAATAAATGAAAAAATGCCAATTTAGGAAATCCTATTGACAAAATTCTTATTATTAAACCTAATTGTCTTAAAGTAGAAAGGGCAATAATCTTTTTTAAATCAAATTCAAAATTTGCTCCTAATCCAGCTATAAATATAGTTAATCCTGAAATTAATAACAAAAACTTCCCTAAATTATTTTCTACAATAACAGAATTAAACCGAATTAATAAATAAACTCCTGCAGTTACTAAAGTAGATGAATGAACTAAAGCTGATACAGGTGTAGGAGCTGCTATTGCCGCTGGTAATCAAGAAGAAAATGGAATTTGAGCTCTTTTTGTCATAGCTGCCAAAACAACTAATAAAGCAATAATAAATATTACAATTGAATTTCGTATTATATCCAAATAATAAATATAATTTCATCTACCAAAATTAAGCATTCAAGCAATTGCTATTAATAAAGCCACATCCCCAATTCGATTTGATAAAGCCGTTAATATACCAGCTCTATAAGATTTTACATTCTGGTAATAAATTACTAAACAATAAGAAACTAAACCTAATCCATCTCATCCTAAAAGAATTCTAATTAAATTTGGTCTAATAATTAAAAATATTATAGACAAAACGAACATTAATACCAAAATAATAAATCGATTAATAACTAAATCACCATGTATATATTCTTCACTATAAAAGATTACCAAAGAAGAAATAAATAATACAAATCCCATAAATATTAAAGATATTCAATCAAACAAAAATGTTATTACTAATGATGATCTATTTAATGAAAAAATTTCTCATTCAATAAAAATAATTAAATCAGTTATAACAAAATAAAATCCTATTAATACTAAAAATATTGCTATAATAAATAAAAAAACAAATCTTAAAAAACAAATTGACAACGATCATAAAATGATTTAAGGTAGAAATTCTACTTCACTGACACCACAAATCAATATTTTTAATAAACTACTTAAATATAATCACATAATACATAAATCACCCTTTAATACTAAAATATTCAATGGTAATCAATGCAACATTAATAATAAATATTCACGTAAATACCCTATAGAACAAGAATAAATTCCAGAATAAATTATACCATGTTGTCTATAAGAATATAAATATAATGTATAAGCTGCACTAAAAAAAGAAAGTAATATTAATGCAACCATACTAATTCATGATCATATTACTAATCTATTTAATAAACCAATTTCCCCTATTAAATTTAAAGAAGGAGGTGCAGCTATATTAGAAGAACTTAATAAAAATCACCAAAGCGTTATAGAAGGTATAAAATTTATTAAACCCTTATTAATTAATAATCTTCGTCTACCTAATCGTTCATAAGAAATATTAGCTAAAGCAAATAAACCAGATGAACATAATCCATGAGCAATTATTAAAGTATATGTTCTCATAAATCCTCAATCAGTTAATGTTATTATACCACCTAAAGCAACACCTATATGTACTACAGAAGAATAAGCAATTAAAGCCTTTAAATCAACTTGACGTAAACAAACTAATCTTATTAAAAATCCCCCTACTAATCTAATACTAATTCAAACAAAATTATATAATAAACCTAATTTTGTTAACATTATATAAACCCGTAATAATCCATATCCTCCTAACTTTAATAAAACTCCAGCCAAAATTATTGAACCTGATACTGGAGCCTCAACATGAGCTTTAGGTAATCATAAATGAACTAAAAATATTGGTATTTTAACTAAAAATGCCAAAATTAAACTTAAATAAAATAATATTCTTGATAATCTTATATTATTTAAAAGACCAATATATAATCTCCCATAAAATCCATAAATATTAAATAAACCTACTAATAATGGTAAAGAAGCTAATAATGTGTAAAATAATAAATAAATTCCTGCTTGTAAACGCTCAGGCTGATACCCTCATCCTAAAATTAAAAATAAAGTAGGAATTAATCTACCTTCAAAAAATAAATAAAAAGAAAATAATCTTATTCTTCTAAATGTACAACATAATATTAGTAATAAAAAAATAATAAAAAATAAAAAAAAAGAATCAAAATATTTATAATGAAATACTTTTTCTCTAGCAGTAATTATTAAAGAACAAATTCAAAATCTTAATAAAATTAAACCGTAAGATAAAATATCCATACCAAAAATATAACTTAAATTACAAAAATCTATAGTTATTACACATCTCAATATAAAAAAAAATGTTATTAAATATAATAAACATTGAACCAATCATCAAAAAGTTGTTAAAAAACTTAAAGGGATTAAAAACAATAATATAATAATAAATTTTAACATTGTAAAACTCTAAATGTCTGAAAAAAATCATTACCATGAGTCCGAGTTATAGAAACCAAAATCGACAATCCCAAAGCACCCTCACAAACCGAAAAAGTTAAAAAAACTATACTAAAAAACAATTCATATATATAACTATTCAAAAACATAAACAATAATAAAAATAAGCTTAAAACTACAAATTCCAAACTTAATAATGTTGCCAATAAATGTTTACGATTTGAACAAAAAACTCAAACACCTCTTATAAAAACCAGAATTATTACAATTCAATTAATAAGTATTACCATTGTTTTAGTAGTTTAAATAAAAACACTGGTCTTGTAAATCAATATTAAGCTATTGCTTCTAAAACTCAAAGGAAAGAAAATTTCTTATCATTAATCCCCAAAATTAATATTTTATCTAAACTACCCTTTGTATACTAAACCTTAGAATTATAATATCTAATTTATTAAACGCAATTATTTTTACACAAGTTAATCATCCATTAGCAATAACATTAATTATTATTTTACAAACATTAATTGTATCTTTAACAACAGGTATAATAACATCTACCTTTTGATTCTCATATATTTTATTTCTCGTATTTCTTGGAGGAATATTAGTCCTATTTATTAATATTACTAGACTTGCATCAAATGAATTATTCTCCATTCCCACAAAATCCTTAATTATTACATTATTTATAATATTTATTATTATTATAATTTCATTAATTAGAGATTCATCATTATGAAATCTATTTTCATTTAATGAAGAAATAAACAATATAGACAATATATTTATTTCTTTGCATAATGAATCAAATTTTCTTTTAACCAAATTATATAATAAACCAACAGATATAATTACTTTAATATTAGTAAATTTTCTATTTTTAACGTTAATCGCTATTGTAAAAATTACTAATATCTTCCAAGGCCCTTTACGTACTAAAAACTAATGAATAAACCCATTCGCACATCACATCCGTTATTTAAAATTGCTAATAGAGCTCTAGTAGATTTACCAGCTCCTTCTAATATTTCAGCATGATGAAATTTTGGCTCTCTATTAGGCTTATGTTTAATTATTCAAATCGCCACAGGATTATTTCTTGCAATACATTACACTGCAAATATTGATTTAGCATTCAATAGTGTAGCTCATATTTGTCGAGATGTAAATTATGGTTGATTTCTACGAACCATTCATGCTAATGGAGCCTCCTTCTTCTTTATTTGTCTCTATCTTCATGTAGGACGTGGAATATATTATGGATCATATAATTACATTCACACTTGAATAACAGGAGTAATTATCCTATTCCTAGTTATAGGAACAGCTTTTATAGGTTATGTTCTACCTTGAGGACAAATATCATTTTGAGGAGCCACTGTTATTACTAATTTATTATCTGCTATTCCATACTTAGGTACAGATTTAGTACAATGAGTATGAGGAGGTTTTAGCGTAGATAATGCCACCTTAACACGATTTTTTACATTTCATTTTGTCCTTCCCTTTATTGTAGCAGCAGCTGTAATAGTTCACTTATTATTTTTACATCAAACAGGTTCAAATAACCCGTTAGGATTAAATAGAGATGTAGATAAAATTCCATTCCATCCATATTTTTCCTTCAAGGACGTATTTGGATTTATTATAATAGTAGCTTCTCTTATTTTCTTAAGCCTACTTGAGCCTTATTTACTTGGAGATCCTGATAACTTTACCCCAGCTAATCCTTTAGTAACCCCTGTTCATATTCAACCTGAATGATACTTCTTATTTGCTTATGCTATTCTTCGTTCCATTCCCAATAAATTAGGAGGAGTAATTGCCCTCGTAATATCTATTGCCATTTTAATAATTCTACCATTCTATAATAGTAATAGATTCCGAGGAATTCAATTTTATCCTATTAATCAAATTCTATTCTGATCTATAACAACAATCGTTATTTTATTAACATGAATTGGAGCTCGACCCGTTGAAGATCCTTATATTTTAACTGGTCAAATTTTAACTGTACTTTATTTCGCTTATTATTTAATTAATCCTTTCATTCTTATAATATGAGATAATTTAGTAAATTAGTTATAAAGCTTTATGTAAGCATATGTTTTGAAAACATAAGAAAGAAGTTTAATTCTTCTAATAACTTATACTAAAATAAATTCATTAAATTATATAAGAAAATATAAGAACCTTTAATCCTAAATAAAAAAATAAAAAATTTAATGATAATGGTAAAAATCTTTTTCAAGCTAAATATATCAATTTATCATATCGAAACCGAGGAAGTGTCCCTCGAACTCAAATAAATATAAAAGATAAAAAAGCTAATTTAAAAAAAAAAAAAATTGAAAATACATCACAACCTATAAATATTACACAAAATAATATACTTATAAATAAAATTCTTGCATATTCAGCTATAAAAATTAAAGCAAAACCTCCACTTGTATATTCCACAATAAATCCTGATACTAGTTCAGATTCACCTTCAGCAAAATCAAAAGGAGTACGAATAGTTTCAGCTAAACATGATGCAAATCATGCTAACATTAATGGAAAAGATAAAAATAAAAATCAAGTATAATCTTGATATTTTATAAAACTTATTAAACAATATCCATCAATTAAAAAAACAAAAGATAATAAAATCAAAGCCAATCTTACTTCATAAGAAATTGTTTGAGCAACAGCTCGTAATCCCCCTAATAAAGCATAATTTGAATTTGATGATCAACCTGCAATTATAACAGTATAAACCCCTATACTAGTACAACATAAAAAAAACAATAATCCCAAATTAAATGAAAATATTATTGTTATAAAAGGATAAACTATCCAAACTAATAAAACTAAAAATAAACTAAAAATAGGCGAAAAATAATATAAAAAATAATTAGATAATAAAGGGTAAGTTGATTCCTTTGTTAACAATTTAATTACATCAGCAAATGGTTGAGGTAACCCAACAAATCCTACTTTATTTGGTCCCTTCCGAATTTGAATATAACCTAATACTTTTCGCTCTAATAATGTTAAAAAAGCTACCCCAATTAAAACTCCTACAATCAAAATTAAAGCACTAATTAATCTAGTTACAATTTCTATCATCAATACTATTTGTAATTATTTACATATTTGAATTCTAAATTCAAGGCACTCATTCTGCCAAAATAGTAATAATAATCATTAAATTAAAATTATTTCAAATATTTGGTCCTTTCGTACTAAAATATTTCATTCAATAAGGATAGAAACCAACCTGGCTTACACCGGTTTGAACTCAGATCATGTAAGGATTTAAAGGTCGAACAGACCTATAAATTGAACTTCTACACCCAATTATATTCCTTAATCCAACATCGAGGTCGCAATCTTTTTTGTTGATATGAACTCTTAAAAAAAATTACGCTGTTATCCCTAAGGTAACTTTATCTTAAAATCAATAATAATGGATCAATTATTCATAAATCAATGTAATTATAATAAAGAGTTATATAAATCTTCATGTCACCCCAACACAATACATTTTTACAAATATTATAAATAGACTACAATAAACACTTATATAATATATAAAGCTCTATAGGGTCTTCTCGTCCTCTATTAAAATTTAAGCCTTTTAACTCAAAAGTTAAATTTTATTTATTATATTGAGACAGTTAGTATTTCGTCAAACCATTCATTCCAGCCTTCAATTAAAAAACTAATGATTATGCTACCTTTGCACGGTCAAAATACCGCGGCCCTTCAATTAATCAGTGGGCAGGCCCGACTTTAAATTATCCACTAAAAGACATGTTTTTGTTAAACAGGCGAATACTATTATTGCCTAGTTCCTTAATATAAATTAAATTTATAAAATTAATTAACATTATAATATACTAATTTCATCATTATTTCAAATAATTCCTTATTTATTAAATTATTCCAATTCACAAACTAAAATTATTATAAAATCATATTATCACAAAATAATTTATAACATTATTAAATTGATGACTAATTTAAAGTCTACAATCTTAAACATATATAATTACAAAATTATAGTTTATAATTAAGAGCTTATCCCCCAAATTATTATCTAAAAATAATAATTATTTCAAAAAAAAATAAATAATTACTAAAATTAAACTGAATTAAATTCATCTCTTAGAAAACTAGATATCTTAAAAAACGATTAACATTTCATTACCAATATAATATTATTAATAAATATATCACATTAAATTACATATTATATTAGCTCTTTTTAACTCGAGAAATATATATTCTATATAAAATTTTTAATAAACCCTGATACCCAAGGTACAATTATTAATTTACTTTTTAAAAAAATAATTTTCAACTATTTCAAAATTCTTTCACAATACTATTACACTATAAATCTAATTATTATTTCAATAAAATATACTAAAATTATCTTTCATAAAATTACTTTAATTAATATAAAATTATTCAAACATTACTATTATTAATATTTATCTTTTCAGAATAATTCGAATTGCACGAAATTCTTTTCAATGTAAATGAAATGCTTTACTTTAAAACTTCATTCTGACATTCTAGATACACTTTCCAGTACATCTACTATGTTACGACTTATCTCACCTTAATTAATGAGAGCGACGGGCGATGTGTACATGTTTTAGAGCTATAATCATATTATCATAATCTAACAATATTACTTTCAAATCCACCTTTAATTACTAATTTCAATATAACATCCGTTTAAATATTCATCTTATTGTAATCCATCTACTACTTAATCATAAACTGCACCTTGACCTGACATAAATTTTAATTAAAATTCTAGAAAATTTTTTCTCTTAAAAGATAATCTTACGACGGCGGTATACAAGCTGACATTACAAAATTAAATCTAATATAATGTGTATTATCAATTACAGGACAGATTCCTCTGAAAAGACTAAAACACCGCCAAATTCTTTAAGTTTCAAGAACTTAACTATTACTACTCTAGTATATATTATTTCACATTTAAAAATAATAGGGTATCTAATCCTAGTTTAAATTTTAAATTTCAAAGCTTCATTATCAAAACAAATTATATTCAATTTTAAAATTCTACCTTCTAAAATCAATTAAAAATTTAAAACAAAATTAACTTCAATACTAATAACATTTATTTAAATCCTACGTATAACCGCGACTGCTGGCACGACTTTTGTCGATCATAATTCAAATTACTAATTCTAAATTACTTTAATTACTAAAACCAAATACTGCGAATAAAATAACCATAATCCTTTAGATTATCATTAGTTCTCACAAAAATTTACATGTAAAATATTCAACCAATAAATTATTAAGTAAGAATAAAACTTTTTAAGGAAAATAAATAAAATATTGGTTCAACAACAACTTAAATCTAAAACTAAATTTTATTAAATATTTAGATAACATAAAGCTTTGGCAGACGGTCGGTCAACGGCCGTTGGCTGACCAGCTAACAAAGCTTTGGCAGACGGTCGGTCAACGGCTGTTGGCTGACCAGCTAACAAAGCTTTGGCAGACGGTCGGTCAACGGCTGTTGGCTGACCAGCTAACAAAGCTTTGGCAGACGGTCGGTCAATTAAATCAATAATCTTCAATAATTTCTACAACCAATTAATAACCCTTTAATAAATCATCAATCACAATTTAGTAATAATATTCAAACAACAATAAAATAAATAATACAGATTTTATTCCTAATAAATTAAATAATTTTCCCCTCAAAAAAAATCTAATTTAAAACTGTTATTTTTTACTATCCAATATTTGTACCAAACTTTACTAAAAAAACATAAAGTATTGGTACTTAAAACTAAAATATAATAAAATTCCTTAAAATTAAATAACCCCCCCACTCTTCCCCCTCCAAATGTAAAAATTTATTCAATATTATAAAATAATGAACCGTTATAATCATTTAATTTGGGTTAATCTTCTTTTTTTCCTTATTTAAATAACCAGATATACTTCACTTGAGTTATACACATAAATATATATATAACAATAAATTTTTTCTATTATTATATAAAATCAAATAAATAAAAAATATAGAATATTATATACGTATAAATATTTAATTATATATTAAATATGTATTTATTTAAAAATAAATAAATATATAATATAAATATAGATTGCGGCACTCTACAATGTCATAAATATATTTAAGAACCTTTCTTCTGGCCTCTTTCCTATAGGTTTTTAATAGGTTAGAAGGTGCCTGCATATTAATAAGTTATTATTATTAGATATACTTATCAATAGGATGTTATATTTAATATATATATATATATAACAGGTTGACTTTTTTAATTCACCCATCAGAATTACTATTGCGATAAAGCAAAATTTATTAGTTTCAACCATATTAAAACCAACATATTAAATATTCAATTATAATAATCCATCCATATAATATTTTTTTTTTATTTATTTAATTATAACAATAATTAAAACAGAACCAACATCTGTTAAAAATTTTATAAAATAAAATAATGAACCCTCATCATTATTTAAACAATCAATCAATCACATTATTTATAAATTATTTTCATTGTATAAATTATATTATATCTCCATATTTATATAATTTTTTCAATATTATGTCTAATAATTCTCCTGGGAGGAAACGTTATAATGAACCAATTCTTTAACATTTATTTATAAAAT